TACTGGAATCTGGGAGGAATCCCCTCGATGGGTAGAAAAAGTAAGGTAAGTACGACTTTGAATGCTTTGCTTATGTACAAAGTCAGAAAGATTATAATTGGATTAGTGAATCGTTTTTCAGTCATTCATTGAATGATAAATCACTACAAGTGACGGAGATACACGATTTAAATAACGGAAAATCCAATATTTAAAAATTGTATCTAGAATGACTGGAAAAGTGGAAACAAGACCAGATATGATTTGATCATTATGAGCAAATCCAAAATCGTTGTAGACATAGCCAATCATTAGTTCCCAACCGTGGGGCGAATGGAATCCGATACATAAATCAGTTACTAAAAGAATCGAAAAGGCTTTTATTGTGTCGCTTAAATTATATAGGAATTCTTGAACCCAAGAGTTAAGAATAAGAAGTTCTTCATTACCCAGAATAGAATAACCACTTAGAATAACGAAACCGATTGTATTTGTCGACAAGTGCAAAATCGTATGGATATGATCCTCATCGTGCATCTTGATCAATTGGATTGTTTCTTTCTGAAGCCCTATACGAAGCTTTTCGAGATGTCTTTCCGGAAATTCCTTTATCGTTTCGTCCAAGAGGAATAATTCTTCTAATTCTATGAATTTTTCGAGAATACTCTTTTCTTGAATATCATTCAAAAAAGTTTCGGATTGCCTAGTATTCCACCAATTAGTAACCCATGATTCCATACTTTTATTAAATGAGAGAGAGATCCACCAGGGCAAAAAGACTAAAAATACTATAGATGAAAGATATCGAAGGGGAATGGATGCGTTCTTTTTTGTCATTTTTTCATCTGTGAATTGTTAATGAACCCACCTCATTCGTAGATTCGATGCGATCTAATGTTTCTATCAAGCATGAGTTCTATTACAAGGTATCGCGCCTATGAAGCTAGTTTATGTTTTTTAGTTGTGATTCAGCGGTTAGTCCTTGAATCTAGTGTAGAAAAAATATCGAAATAGAAGAAGAATCCACTTCGAATTCGAATGAAGAAATAATCAAAAAATATTGTTTCCAGATATCTCAATTGATCAAATATTCGAAGCAATTCCCCCTTTCGATGAATGTTCAAATAATGAATATTATGCGGATTTCGAAATGAAAGAACTTCCTTTCTATTAAAATTAAAATAAAAAGGAAAATATCAAATATTTCGAAAAAATTTTTCGCGGGCTCCCCGGCCCCAGAGCATAATCCAGGAATATTTGAGAGAATTTTCTGAAGAATATTGTGATGATCAAAAATGAGTGGAAAAAAAAGACAGAAAAGTTCTCATTCTACGAGATCCAATTCTTTGGTCATTAAGAAAGACAAAAGAAAGGATAAAAGAAAAGGGTCGATTGACAAAACAAAATAGAGATAATTTACAAGATATGATCTATCCATATCTAACGTATCAATTCCAAATATTGAAAATAAAAAGATAAATTTTTTATTCCGAACTGTTTTGATATATGGGATGAATCTATTATTTTGATTTCTTACTTCTTTTGTTACTGAATTGAATTGAGTGGGGATTTCCATACGCAAAAAAAAAAAACAGTTTCGTTTTATGTTATGGCTGTTCCGTACACATTTGCCTTGTTTTGGTCCAACCGGGCGTTCTGAAGAAACTTCAATTAAGTAAGTTATGCTATAGAAAAAAGAGGATTCTTGGGCTTTTTCTCCTGCTAAGAAAGCATTTATTCTTCAGTTCATTTTTCAAAATCCTTCAATTGGTACACGCAAGAAATAGGCCAATTCCGCAGCCTTTTGCTCAATTTCTCGTGGAGTCAAATTCTCGTCAGTACGATTCAAGGGAATGGCCCCCAAGCCTCTGATTTCTATATAAAGGACACGACGAGCATAAATACCCTCTTTAACTTCTATTCTGATGGACTGAATATCTTTCATAAGGAATCGTAGAAAGATGCGGCGATTTTTTCCAGGAAATCCCCAACGAAAAATACACACTATTCCTTCTTTTCTATCAAATCGATCATAACCGCTACCTACATTCCATGTAATTGTGCACCCCAAATAGGAACTAATAAATAGACCCGCGATCCCATAGAAAGACATCACAATCCCTTGTGGGAAAAATTTTATTTGCTGAGATGGAAATAAAGCTATCAAATTCCTATCAAGATAACTAGAAATTCCAACCAATAAGAATCCTAATGAACCTAAAAAAAGGATAAAGGCCCAGCAGAAATTACTTGTTTTGCGAGATCCTGCTAGAAATTCTATCCATATATATTCTGATCGCCAACTCATACATACTAGATCCAGCTTCATTTTATTGGAATTGAGGGAATAACCAAAATCAATTTGACTTTATTTTTTTTTGTTTCCGAAGTAACTCTCATCAACTAGTACTATTCTGATGTGAACTTTTAGCAGTAATTTATCGAATTGGTTAGATATAATAAAATAAGAGCATCCCGTTCATATGATTCCCTATAGATACCTACATATATATAGATACATTGACTTTCATCGCAGACATGAGCTCGGATCTCGCCTATTGTTGAAAATAGCTAGAATTCATTTACCTATATATCATGTTTACGCATGCATAAAAGCTCTTTCGTTTCTGTTTGGAGAAAGCCACCTCTTAGTCTTCTACAATATTCTACTAAATTGATATCTGTGTTCGTTAAGTCTTGAAAAAAAAAACTAGATGACATTTGGCCCCATCGGATTTAAAAAATCTTATTTCTTTGAACATGAAGAAATAAAGAAGCCATTGCAATTGCCGGAAATACTAGGCCCACTAAAGGCACCAAAATAGAGGGAAAGTTGTTGAGAATTGTCATAGAAAGGGTACCTCGATTTAATATTTGTACCTGTTATTGGTATAAAGATATCCTATAATAATTAGAATTCATATTCTAATTCGTATCATATTCTAATTCGTATATAAGTATACTAAATGAGTATCTATACTAAGTGCAAGGAATATAGAACTAAATAAACGCATCTTTCTCCATGAAATATCTGTATGATAATCCATTTTCTTTATTATTCTTACTTATTTTATTTTTCTTCTTCGGTTGTTCTTAGCTTCTAATTTCTTTTTGAATATCTAATTGCTTTTTTAATCAAAAAAATAAAAAAAAAAAGTTTCTTACAAATTCCCGAACGATTCGTTAGAATCCGATCCAACCGCAGGGATTCTTAGGGAAAATGGGACTTGTTGGGAGATATAGAAAGGTGCAAGATTCTATATTTTCTCTATTTGAATTATATATACATACGCAAGAGGGGAATATGAAATTCGTTTTATTTGCCTTCTTGCCTCCTAATTCTAAGGAAGAATTCTCTTTTTATGTTGTTTTGTTGAGAGAGGTTTACTGATTACTAATCCGTAATATCGGTAAAAAAAAATAATTATCCGCATGATTCTTTCTACAATAAAATCTTATGTCATCAAAGAAAAATCAATTCTTCGGGTTTTGTTTTATTTTGATTCTGATAAACTAACTAACTAATTATTCGCCACAAAAAAAACTTTAATGTAAGAACTCTACTTGAGTTAATTTTGATTCAAAGGAAAAAAGGCGTGGAGCTGAAATAACTCACTCAGAACGCCTTTTAAAAGATTACGTGGTACGATTGGATCGAATAAGCCCTTATGGAATAAATATTCAGCCTCTTGTGAACCTTCAGGTACTGTCTTCTTTAATGTTTGTTCAATTACTCTTTTACCCGCAAATGCAATATAGGCATTAGGTTCAGCAATAATGATATCTCCCAACATACCAAAACTAGCTGTCACTCCACCAGTAGTAGGAGATGTAAGAATTGATACATAGAATAACTTTTTATTTGATTGATAATCATATAAAGCGGAAGATATTTTAGCCATTTGCATCAAGCTCAAACTTCCTTCTTGCATGCGTGCTCCTCCGGAAGCACACACCAGAACAAGAGGTAAAAATTTATTGGCAGCATACTCGATCAAACGGGTGATTTTCTCGCCTACTACGGATCCCATACTACCCCCCATAAACTGAAAATCCATAACCCCAATTGCGAAGGGAATCCTGTTTAGTTGCCCTGTACCTGTTTGAACAGCCTCCGTTAATCCTGTCTTTCTTTGATAAGAATCAATACGATTTTGATAAGGTTCCTCTTCGGAATTAAATTCAATGGGATCCACAGAGACCATGTCGTCATCCATCGGATCCCAAGTACCTGGATCAACCGAAAGCTCGATTCTATCTGAACTACTCATTTTCAAATGATATCCGCATTGTTCACAAATATGCATTTTTGACTTAAGAAATTTCTTATAATTTAATCCATAACAATTTTCGCATTGAACCCACAAATGCCTGTATTTTTGAGTTGCATCGAGATCATTAGAACTTTCTCTTATAGTTAAATCACTACCATTCGTGCTAGTTTTTATATTGGAACTTTCGCTTTCACTACTATTTACACTTTCACCACAAATGAAATTATAAATGTAACTGTCACTGTAACAGTCACTACTACTTAAAATGTGACTAAAAATACAGATTTGAGAATGAAGATAAGAGTCAACGCAATTATGAATGTGATTATTCCAACTCGATTTAGTATCATACATGTAACGATCATAGTCGGGATCATCACTTTTAGATCCATTATTCCTATAATTACGAAAACTATAAAAAGAACTTTCTAGTTCACTCAGAAAAGAAGGATCATTGTCAATCTCCAAAATTTTATTTTCAATATCAAAATATATGGAATAACTTTCGCTATTACTATCCTTAACAAAAAAAGTGTCATCCGTGATGAAATTCCGAATGTCCCTGAGACCAACCAAATGATCAACATTACTGGAACTCGAACTGTCACTCCAACTAGGAATGTTTTTATCCTTATCATTTCTAGCCGAGTCCTCGCTTACACTGGTATTTTTAATAGGACCAAGACTATCCATTGATTTACTTAACCCACACCTGTATTCGAATTCCCCCTTACCCTTAGATAACAT